AGATACCCTCGATTCGGGGTATCTAATAAATTTTTCTATTTCTTTTTTTTTTTTTTTCGTTGCATTCTATATATAGATTCTACCGACAAGGGAACTTCGTTTGATTATTCGGACGCACCAACAGGTTACGAAATTGTATTGCGAGCCTCTACTCGTGTCCTAGCTCGTCTGAGAGCTAGATTTGCTTCAATTAATTGTCTCTTTCCTTCCGCCTTCTTCAAGTTAGCTTCTGCTATTTCAAGAGTTTCCTGAGCTTCTTGTGGATCAATGTCACTACCCTTCTCAGCATCATTTACTAAAATAGTAATCTGATTATTGCTTATTCTAGCAAAACCGCCCATCAGAGCCATTGTTGACCATTGGTCGTCAAGGCCTAACATTCTTAAAACACCTATATCTACGGCTGTCGCAGTAGCGGCATGGTCTTTTAATACGCCGATTTGGCCACTATTAGTAGATAAAATGATTGCTTTTACTTGTGAATTCCAAACACTTCGATTAGGAGTCAGTACACAAAGATTTAAGGTCATTTCTTTAATTTGCTCTCCATTTCTAAGTTTATAGCTTTCGCGGTAGCTTCATCGATGTTACCTACCAAATAAAAGGCTTGTTCGGGAAGACCATCTAATTCTCCGGAAAGAATTAATTGAAATCCTCTAATTGTTTCTGCTAGGCCAACATATTTTCCTGGAGAGCCTGTAAATACTTCTGCTACGAAAAAGGGTTGTGATAAGAAACGCTCAATTTTTCGTGCTCTTGCTACAGTTAAACGATCTTCTTCCGATAATTCGTCCAATCCAAGGATAGCGATAATATCTTGAAGTTCTTTGTAACGTTGTAAGGTTTGCTTAACTCTTTGCGCAGTTTCATAATGTTCCTCGCCAACGATCCTAGGTTGGAGCATAGTTGACGTTGAATCTAACGGATCCACCGCTGGATAGATCCCTTTGGCCGCCAATCCTCTTGATAGTACGGTAGTAGCATCTAAATGCGCAAATGTCGTGGCAGGAGCGGGGTCGGTCAAATCGTCTGCCGGTACATAAACTGCTTGAATCGAAGTTATGGACCCTTCTTTTGTAGAAGTAATTCTTTCCTGTAACGAGCCCATTTCGGTACTAAGAGTAGGTTGATAGCCCACAGCGGAAGGCATTCTACCCAATAAGGCAGATACTTCAGATCCTGCTTGGACGAAACGGAAGATATTGTCGATAAATAAAAGTACGTCTTGCTCATTAACATCTCGGAAATATTCCGCCATAGTTAGGGCAGTTAACCCAACTCTCATACGTGCCCCCGGCGGTTCATTCATTTGACCATAGACTAAAGCCACTTTTGACTCTGCAATATTTTGTTCATTGATAACTCCGGATTCTTTCATTTCCATGTAAAGATCATTTCCTTCACGAGTACGTTCACCTACTCCGCCAAATACGGATACGCCCCCATGAGCTTTTGCAATGTTGTTGATCAATTCCATAATGAGTACTGTTTTACCCACTCCTGCTCCCCCAAACAGTCCGATTTTTCCTCCACGGCGATAAGGAGCTAAAAGATCTACCACTTTAATTCCGGTTTCAAAAATCGACAATTTTGTATCTAACTGTGTAAAGGCGGGCGCAGATCTATGAATAGGAGATGTTGTGCTGGTGTCTACGGGACCTAAATTATCAACAGGTTCCCCAAGCACGTTAAAAATTCGTCCGAGAGTCGTGCCGCCGACTGGAACGCTTAAAGGAGCTCCTGTGTCAATAACTTCCATTCCTCGTGTTAGACCATCTGTAGCACTCATAGCTACAGCCCTAACTCGATTATTTCCTAATAACTGTTGTACCTCACAAGTCACATTAATTGGTTGACCACTAGTATCTCGACCCTTAACTACTAGAGCATTGTAAATATTGGGCATCTTGCCTGGAGGAAAAGCTACGTCCAGGACCGGACCAATAATTTGAGCGATACGCCCCAGGTTTTTTTTTTCAAGCGTGGAAACCCCAGAACCAGAAGTAGTAGGATTGATTGTCATAATATTATAGTTAAAATATGTCGAAATTTTTTGCGAAAATGAAAATTATCGAATCCAAAAAAAAAAAATGTCCGATAGCAAGTTGATCGATTAATTAAATAAGAAATAGGAGTTAGCAATCCATTTTGTTGGTACCATCCAAACGAATCAAATTCAACCCACCTATTTTCAAAATATCAAACAAATGGATGACCGAAAATCCTGAGAAAGTCTTTTATTTGCCTATCATTCTAGACAATACTTTCTATATTATCTACAGAAATCGAACCCGAACTCTAAACTCTATTTTTTTTTATGATTCATTATTTCTATCGAACTGGGACCTAGTTCGTATTTAGTATATAGATTTATGTCTAGCCTTTTCATGATGGAATTCCGCATATTTTCACATCTAGGATATACATATACAACATATACCCCTGTCAAGGGTCAATTTCGAATTATTTAATTCGTTCCATTTAAATGGGGACAAAGGGG